GTTAATGTAGCTTATCAAATAAAGCGAGGCACTGAAAATGCCTAGAAGGGTCACGAGACTCCATAAACATAAAGGTTTGGTCCCAGCCTTCCTATTAATTATTAGCAGAATTACACATGCAAGTCTCCACACCCCAGTGAAAATGCCCTCCAAATCCCCAACGGGATTAAAAGGAGCGGGTATCAAGCACACTAACAAGTAGCTCATAACGCCTTGCTTAACCACACCCCCACGGGACACAGCAGTGATAAAAATTAAGCCATGAACGAAAGTTCGACTAAGCCATGCTAATATCAAGAGTTGGTAAATTTCGTGCCAGCCACCGCGGTCATACGATTAACCCGAATTAATAGGCCCACGGCGTAAAACGTGTTAAGGATCACAGAGTACTAAAGTTAAAATTTAACTAGGCCGTAAAAAGCTACTGTTAATATAAAATATGCCACGAAAGTGACTTTATCATCTCCAACAACACGACAGCTGGGACCCAAACTGGGATTAGATACCCCACTATGCTCAGCCCTAAACATGGATAGCTTACATAACAAAACTATCTGCCAGAGAACTACTAGCAACAGCTTAAAACTCAAAGGACTTGGCGGTGCTTTACACCCCTCTAGAGGAGCCTGTTCTATAATCGATAAACCCCGATAAACCTCACCACTTCTAGCTAAATCAGTCTATATACCGCCATCTTCAGCAAACCCTTAAAAAGGAAGAAAAGTAAGCACAATAATAATATATAAAAAAGTTAGGTCAAGGTGTAACCCATGAGGTGGGAAGAAATGGGCTACATTTTCTAGTAAAGAACAAACTTACGAAAGTTTTTATGAAAACTAAAAACCAAAGGTGGATTTAGTAGTAAACTAAGAGCAGAGAGCTTAGTTGAATTGGGCCATGAAGCACGCACACACCGCCCGTCACCCTCCTCAAGCAATGTATCCAAATCCTACATAATACCTAGGCCGAACCAGAGCAAGAGGAGATAAGTCGTAACAAGGTAAGCGTACTGGAAAGTGTGCTTGGATAAACCAAAGTGTAGCTTAACCAAAGCACCTGGCTTACACCCAGAAGATTTCATACATTAATGACCACTTTGAACCAAAGCTAGCCCAACCAATTATCAATTTAACTACCACAGTAACTCTAACCAAAACATTTAGTTACATTATTATAGTATAGGAGATAGAAATTCTATTTGGAGCCATAGAGAAAGTACCGCAAGGGAATGATGAAAGAAGAATTCAAAGTAATAAACAGCAAAGATTACCCCTTATACCTTTTGCATAATGAATTAGCTAGGACAATTTAGCAAAGAGAACTAAAGCTAACCCCCCCGAAACCAGACGAGCTACCTATGAACAACCCACAGGGGTTAACTCGTCTATGTCGCAAAATAGTGAGAAGATTCATAGGTAGAGGTGAAAAGCCTAACGAGCCTGGTGATAGCTGGTTGCCCAGAATAGAATCTCAGTTCGACTTTAAATTTACCTAATAACCCTAAAATTGTAATGTAAATTTAAAATATACTCTAAAAAGGTACAGCTTTTTAGAACAAGGATACAACCTTACTTAGAGAGTAAATTCAAACAAAACCATAGTAGGCCTAAAAGCAGCCACCAATTAAGAAAGCGTTCAAGCTCAACAATACAAATCCCTTAATCCCAAAAATTCAAAGTAACTCCTAATATGCTACCGGGCCAATCTATTTAATAATAGAAGTAATAATGCTAGTATGAGTAACAAGAAGTTCCTTCTCCTTGCACAAGCTTATAACAGCCAACGAATACTCACTGATAATTAACAACGCGATAGAAATAAACCACTAATAAAACACCTATCAAATCAATTGTTAACCCAACACAGGCGTGCAATAAGGAAAGATTAAAAGAAGTAAAAGGAACTCGGCAAACACAAACCCCGCCTGTTTACCAAAAACATCACCTCCAGCATGCCTAGTATTGGAGGCACTGCCTGCCCAGTGACACCAGTTCAACGGCCGCGGTATCCTGACCGTGCAAAGGTAGCATAATCATTTGTTCTCTAAATAGGGACTTGTATGAATGGCCACACGAGGGTTTAACTGTCTCTTACTTCCAATCAGTGAAATTGACCTTCCCGTGAAGAGGCGGGAATACCACAATAAGACGAGAAGACCCTATGGAGCTTTAATTAACTGACCCATAATAATCTACCAAAAACCGACAGGCCTAACACAACCTAATTAGTGGGTCGGTAATTTAGGTTGGGGTGACCTCGGAGAACAAAATAACCTCCGAGTGATTAAATCACAGACAAACCAGTCGAAGAGTCTTATCATTCATTGATCCAAATAACTTGATCAACGGAACAAGTTACCCTAGGGATAACAGCGCAATCCTATTTGAGAGTCCATATCAACAATAGGGTTTACGACCTCGATGTTGGATCAGGACATCCTAATGGTGTAGCAGCTATTAAGGGTTCGTTTGTTCAACGATTAAAGTCCTACGTGATCTGAGTTCAGACCGGAGTAATCCAGGTCGGTTTCTATCTATTGCAGTCACCTCTCCCAGTACGAAAGGACAAGAGAAGTAAGGCCCATTCCACTGGAACGCCTTAGGACCAATAGATGATATAATCTTAATCTAGCCAGTCCACCTCCCCACAGCCCTAGAAACAGGGCTTGTTAGGGTGGCAGAGCCCAGTAATTGCGTAAAACTTAAACTTTTATTATCAGAGGTTCAAATCCTCTCCCTAACACCATGTTCATAATTAATGTCATTTCACTAATTGTACCGATCCTACTAGCCGTAGCCTTCCTGACATTAGTGGAACGAAAAATCCTAGGATACATGCAACTCCGCAAGGGACCGAACATCGTAGGGCCCTACGGCCTCCTACAACCAATCGCGGACGCCGTGAAACTCTTCACTAAAGAGCCCCTACGACCCTCAACATCATCCATCACTATATTCGTAACAGCCCCCATTCTAGCCCTAACACTGGCCCTGACCATATGAGTCCCATTACCCATGCCCTACCCCCTTATTAACATAAATTTAGGAATCCTATTCATACTAGCAATATCAAGCCTGGCCGTCTACTCAATTCTATGATCTGGATGGGCCTCAAACTCAAAATATGCCCTAATCGGGGCCCTTCGAGCCGTAGCCCAAACAATCTCATACGAAGTCACACTAGCCATCATCCTCCTATCGGTACTATTAATAAGCGGCTCATTCACCCTATCCACATTAACCACTACCCAAGAACACGTATGACTTATCTTACCCGCATGGCCTCTGGCCATAATATGATTTATCTCTACTCTGGCAGAAACCAACCGCGCACCATTTGACCTGACAGAGGGAGAATCGGAATTGGTATCAGGATTTAATGTAGAATACGCAGCCGGACCATTTGCCCTATTCTTCCTGGCCGAGTACGCCAACATTATCATAATAAATGCCCTCACAACCATCCTGTTTTTCGGCGCATTCCACACCCCCTACCTACCAGAACTTTACTCCGCTAACTTCACCATGAAAACACTCCTACTAACGGCCTCCTTCTTATGAATCCGAGCATCCTACCCACGATTCCGCTATGACCAACTCATGCACCTACTATGAAAAAACTTTCTCCCTCTGACACTAGCGCTATGTATATGACACGTATCCCTGCCTATTATAACGGCAAGCATCCCTCCCTATACATAAGAAATATGTCTGACAAAAGAGTTACTTTGATAGAGTAAATCATAGAGGTTCGAGCCCTCTTATTTCTAGAATTATAGGAATCGAACCTAACCTTAAGAACTCAAAAATCTTCGTGCTACCAAATCTACACTAAATTCTACAGTAAGGTCAGCTAAATAAGCTATCGGGCCCATACCCCGAAAATGTTGGTTTACCCCCTTCCCGTACTAATCAAACCCATCATCCTCGTTACCATTATATCAACCGTCATTTCAGGAACTATCATAGTACTAACAAGCTCCCACTGACTAACAACCTGAATCGGATTCGAAATGAATATGCTAGCCATTATTCCAATCCTAATAAAAAAATTTAACCCACGGGCCGTGGAAGCATCAACAAAATATTTTCTCACCCAAGCCACCGCGTCTATACTCCTCATACTAGGAATCATCATTAACCTGCTACTGACGGGACAATGAGCAGTACTGAGCATCCCCAACCCAATTACATCTAACGTGATAACAGTAGCTCTGGCAATAAAACTGGGATTGTCACCATTCCACTTCTGAGTGCCCGAAGTAACTCAAGGCATTCCACTATCATCAGGAATAATCCTACTCACCTGACAAAAAATCGCCCCCCTATCAATTCTGTATCAAATCTCACCCTCCATAAATCCAAACCTACTAATGATTATAGCCACCCTATCCCTTCTAATCGGAGGCTGAGGCGGCCTCAACCAAACACAACTGCGAAAAATCCTGGCCTATTCATCTATCACGCACATGGGGTGGATAATCGCTGTAACAACGTACAACCCCACCCTAATAGTGCTAAACCTTGTAATTTATATTATAATAACACTGGTAACATTTACACTATTTACACTCAACTCATCTACAACCACACTATCCCTATCCCACATGTGAAATAAACTCCCACTAATAACCTCACTGGTCCTGATAGTAATATTATCACTAGGAGGTCTACCCCCACTCTCAGGATTCATCCCCAAATGAATGATCATCCACGAACTTACAAAGAATAACATAATTATCATAGCAATGTTTATAGCAATAACGGCTCTACTGAACTTGTACTTTTACATGCGACTAACGTATACTACAGCACTAACTATGTTCCCTTCAACAAATATCATAAAAATAAAATGACAGTTTGAACACACAAAAAGCGCTACCCTGCTACCTCCCTTATTTGTAACCTCGACCATACTACTCCCCCTAACCCCAATAATACTGACCCTGTTTTAGAAGTTTAGGTTAAAAAGACCGAGGGCCTTCAAAGCCTTAAGTAAGTGCCACCCACTTAACTCCTGAAACTACCCTAAGGACTGCAAGAATATACCTCACATCTACTGAACGCAAATCAGTCACTTTAATTAAGCTAAGCCCTTCCTAGATTGGTGGGCTATCATCCCACGAAACTTTAGTTAACAGCTAAATACCCTACTCAACTGGCTTCAATCTACTTCTCCCGCCGCGAAGAAAAAAAAGGCGGGAGAAGCCCCGGCAGGGTTGAAGCTGCTTCTTTGAATTTGCAATTCAACGTGATAATTCACCACAGGACTTGGTAAAAAGGGGGCTTGAACCCCTATTCTTAGATTTACAGTCTAGTGCCCTTGTCAGCCATTTTACCTATGTTCATGAATCGATGGTTATTCTCCACAAATCACAAAGACATTGGCACCCTATACCTTTTATTTGGTGCGTGAGCCGGAATGGTGGGAACCGCCCTTAGCCTATTGATCCGAGCCGAATTGGGTCAGCCTGGCGCTCTGCTAGGGGACGACCAGATCTATAATGTTATCGTCACCGCCCACGCATTCGTAATAATTTTCTTCATGGTCATACCAATTATGATCGGGGGGTTCGGAAATTGGCTAGTGCCCCTTATAATTGGTGCACCTGACATGGCATTTCCTCGAATAAACAACATAAGCTTTTGGCTTCTGCCTCCCTCATTCCTCCTTCTCTTAGCCTCATCCATGGTAGAAGCGGGTGCGGGAACGGGATGAACCGTATACCCCCCTCTAGCGGGAAATCTGGCGCATGCAGGAGCATCAGTAGACCTGACAATTTTCTCCCTACACCTAGCAGGTGTCTCCTCCATCCTAGGGGCCATCAACTTCATCACCACTATTATCAATATAAAACCGCCCGCAATGTCACAATACCAGACCCCTCTATTTGTATGGTCCGTCCTAATTACAGCTGTGCTCCTACTGTTGTCTCTGCCAGTATTAGCGGCTGGTATTACCATACTACTCACAGACCGAAATCTTAATACCACTTTCTTCGACCCTGCCGGAGGAGGGGACCCCGTCCTGTATCAACACCTATTCTGATTCTTCGGACACCCGGAAGTATACATCCTGATTTTACCAGGGTTTGGGATTATTTCACATGTCGTAACGTACTATTCAGGAAAGAAAGAACCATTCGGTTATATGGGAATAGTCTGAGCAATGATATCAATTGGGTTCCTAGGGTTTATCGTGTGAGCCCATCACATATTTACCGTGGGCATGGACGTCGACACACGAGCATATTTTACATCAGCCACTATAATTATTGCAATTCCTACAGGAGTAAAAGTGTTTAGCTGATTGGCCACCCTGCACGGAGGAAATATTAAATGATCCCCAGCTATACTATGGGCCTTAGGATTTATTTTTCTATTTACGGTGGGCGGTCTAACGGGCATTGTGCTATCAAATTCGTCATTAGACATTGTTCTTCACGACACATATTATGTAGTAGCACACTTCCACTACGTCCTTTCAATAGGGGCAGTATTTGCAATTATAGGTGGGTTCGTCCATTGATTCCCCCTATTTACGGGCTACACTCTAAATGATATTTGAGCAAAAATCCACTTCACAATTATATTTGTAGGAGTAAACATAACATTCTTTCCCCAACATTTCCTAGGCCTGTCTGGCATACCTCGACGCTATTCCGACTATCCAGACGCCTATACAACATGAAACACAGTGTCTTCCATAGGCTCGTTTATCTCATTAACAGCGGTGATGTTAATGATCTTCATGATCTGAGAGGCCTTCGCATCCAAACGAGAAGTACTAACGGTAGAACTCACCTCGACGAATATTGAGTGACTACACGGATGTCCTCCACCGTATCACACCTTTGAAGAGCCTACCTACGTGGTATCAAAATAAGAAAGGAAGGAATCGAACCCCCAAGGATTGGTTTCAAGCCAATGTCATAACCATTATGTCTTTCTTAATAAGAGATATTAGTAAAAATTACATGACTTTGTCAAAGTCAAATTATAGGTGAGAACCCTTTATATCTCCATGGCGTATCCTTTACAAATAGGCCTCCAAGATGCAACCTCCCCTATTATAGAAGAGCTCCTGCACTTTCATGATCACACACTAATGATCGTATTCCTAATTAGCTCCCTCGTACTCTACATCATCTCACTAATACTAACTACTAAACTCACACATACCAGCACCATGGATGCTCAAGCGATTGAAACAATCTGAACTATCTTACCCGCTATTATTCTGATCCTAATCGCCCTACCTTCGCTACGAATCCTCTATATAATAGACGAAATCAACAGCCCCTCCTTAACTGTAAAAACCATGGGACATCAGTGATATTGAAGCTATGAATACACGGATTACGGAGATTTAAGCTTTGACTCTTACATAATTCCTACTCAAGAATTAAAACCCGGTGAACTACGACTACTGGAGGTAGATAATCGAGTGATCCTCCCGGTAGAAATGACGGTTCGTATGCTAGTCTCATCTGAAGACGTACTACACTCGTGAGCCGTACCATCCCTGGGATTAAAAACCGATGCCATCCCAGGACGCCTAAATCAAACCACCCTCATGACTATGCGACCAGGACTATACTATGGCCAATGCTCTGAGATCTGCGGCTCTAACCACAGCTTTATGCCAATTGTCCTAGAACTAGTACCTCTATCATATTTCGAAAAATGATCTGTCTCAATGCTGTAAGTTCATTGAGAAGCTAAGTAGCATTAACCTTTTAAGTTAAAGACTGAGAGCGCCAACCTCTCCTCAGTGATATGCCACAACTAGACACTTCGACATGATTTATCACGATTATGTCAATGCTTGTTACCTTGTTCTTCATATTTCAATTGAAAGTATCAAAATACCACTTTCCAGAAAACCCCGAACCAAAACTGGAAGCCAAATCAAAATCTACTGCACCCTGAGAAGAAAAATGAACGAAAATCTATTTTCCTCTTTCATTACCCCTATAGCGATAGGCCTCCCTATCGTCGTCGTTATCGTCATGGCCCCAAGTATCATATTCCCTTCACCCAGCCGACTAATTAATAATCGACTCATCTCTATTCAACAATGGTTAGTGCAACTAATATTAAAACAGATATTATCCACCCACAATCAAAAAGGACAAACCTGAGCGTTGATACTAATATCACTGATCCTATTCATCGGCTCAACCAACCTACTAGGTCTCCTGCCCCACTCATTTACCCCCACCACTCAACTGTCTTTGAACCTGGGAATGGCCATCCCCTTGTGAGCAGGCACGGTAATTACTGGCTTCCGGTATAAAACAAAGGCCTCCTTGGCCCATTTCCTGCCGCAAGGAACGCCACTTCCCTTAATTCCCATGCTTGTCATCATCGAAACCATCAGTCTATTTATCCAACCCGTAGCCTTGGCCGTACGACTAACAGCCAACATCACTGCAGGCCACCTATTGATTCACCTCATCGGAGGGGCCACCTTAGCCCTAATAAACCTTAGTGCTGCTGCGTCAATCGTTACCTTTATTATCCTCATGCTCCTGACCATTCTGGAATTCGCAGTAGCCCTTATCCAAGCCTACGTCTTTACCTTACTAGTTAGCCTATACCTACATGACAACACCTAATGACCCACCAAACACACTCATATCACATAGTTAACCCAAGCCCATGACCCCTAACAGGCGCCCTTTCTGCCCTCCTCACAACATCGGGGTTAGTAATGTGATTTCACTTCAACTCATTATCCCTCCTGACTTTAGGTATAGCAACAAACGTCCTGACTATATATCAATGGTGACGAGACGTTATCCGAGAGGGAACATTCCAAGGCCACCACACCCCTACAGTTCAAAAAGGTTTACGATATGGAATGGTCCTCTTTATCACATCTGAAGTCTTCTTTTTCGCAGGCTTTTTTTGAGCCTTCTACCACTCAAGCCTAGCACCCACCCCCGAATTAGGAGGCTGCTGACCACCCACAGGCATTACACCCCTAAACCCCCTAGAAGTGCCACTACTTAATACCTCAATTCTCCTGGCCTCTGGAGTCTCCATTACCTGAGCCCATCACAGCCTAATAGAGGGAGACCGCAAACATACACTCCAGGCCCTATTCATTACAATCTCTCTAGGCCTATACTTCACCCTCCTACAAGCCTCAGAATACTATGAAGCTCCATTTACAATCTCTGACGGAGTCTACGGCTCCACATTCTTCATAGCTACGGGATTCCACGGCCTCCATGTCATCATCGGATCCACCTTCCTTATCGTATGTTTCCTGCGACAATTAAATTACCACTTCACATCCAATCATCATTTTGGATTCGAGGCAGCTGCCTGATACTGACATTTCGTAGATGTCGTATGACTATTCCTGTACGTATCTATCTATTGATGAGGATCTTATTTCTCTAGTATCAACGAGTACGGTTAACTTCCAATTAATCAGTTCTGGCAACGACCCAGAGAGAAATAATAAACATAGTACTAACCCTGCTCACCAACATGTCCCTAGCGTCCTTGCTCATCTTGATCGCATTCTGACTACCCCAACTAAACGTATACACAGAAAAAGTAAGCCCATACGAATGTGGTTTTGACCCCCTGGGGTCGGCACGCCTGCCCTTCTCTATGAAATTTTTCCTAGTGGCTATCACATTCCTGCTGTTCGATCTGGAAATCGCGCTGCTCCTGCCACTACCATGGGCCCTACAATCAACTAACCTAAAAACAACACTCACCATAGCACTGACACTAATTTCCCTTTTAGCCGTAAGCCTAGCATACGAATGAACCGAAGAAGGCCTAGAGTGAAATGAATAATGATAATTAGTTTAATAAAAACAAATGATTTCGACTCATTAGATTGTGACTCACATTACAATTATCAGATGTCCGTAGTGTATATTAACATCTTCCTAGCCTTTATTTTATCCTTCGCAGGTCTACTTGTCTACCGATCCCACCTCATATCCTCCTTACTATGCCTAGAAGGAATGATACTGTCACTCTTCGTTATAATAACAATCACCATCCTAATAAACCACTTTACACTAGCCAATATAGCCCCCATCATCCTACTTGTATTTGCGGCCTGTGAAGCAGCGCTGGGACTGTCATTACTAGTTATAATCTCCAACACATACGGAACAGACTACGTACAAAACTTAAACTTACTCCAATGCTAAAAATTATTATCCCAACAGCAGCACTGATTCCCCTGACATGACTATCAAAACCTAACATAATTTGAATTAACACAACTGCCTACAGCATGTTAATCAGCCTGATCAGCCTAGTATACCTTAATCAACCTTCGGATAATAGCCTAAACTTCTCACCATTATTCTTCGCGGACTCCTTATCAGCACCCCTGCTAATGCTCACAACATGACTCCTTCCTCTAATGCTTATGGCTAGCCAGTACCATCTATCAAAAGAAACCCTCACCCGAAAAAAACTCTACATTACAATACTGGTCACACTACAACTACTCTTAATTATGACATTCACCTCCACGGAGCTGATCATGTTCTACATCCTATTTGAAGCCACACTCATACCAACACTAATCATCATCACCCGATGAGGCAACCAAGCAGAACGCCTAAACGCCGGCTTATATTTCTTGTTCTACACCCTAGTGGGCTCCCTACCCCTTCTAATCTCCCTACTATGAATTCAAAACAACCTGGGCACCTTGAACCTGCTAGTAATTCAATACTGAACACGACCCCCGTTAAACTCCTGATCCAACACCCTATTATGATTGGCATGCATGATGGCATTTATAGTAAAAATACCCCTATATGGTCTCCACCTGTGACTCCCCAAAGCCCACGTAGAGGCCCCCATTGCAGGATCTATAGTCCTTGCCGCTGTACTACTCAAACTAGGTGGATACGGAATAATACGAATTACCGTATTGCTAAACCCGTTAACAAATCACATAGCTTACCCCTTTATAATGTTATCCCTATGAGGAATAATCATAACGAGTTCTATCTGTTTACGTCAAACAGACCTAAAATCCCTAATCGCCTATTCCTCTGTAAGCCACATGGCCCTAGTCATCGTAGCAGTACTTATCCAGTCACCATGAAGCTACATAGGAGCAACAGCCCTAATAATCGCCCATGGCCTAACATCGTCCCTATTATTCTGCCTAGCCAACTCTAACTACGAACGCGTTCACAGCCGCACTATAATCCTAGCACGAGGACTACAAACACTCCTACCATTAATGGCCGCATGATGATTACTAGCCAGCCTGGCTAACCTAGCCCTGCCACCCACCATTAATTTAGTAGGAGAGCTATTTGTAGTAATAGCCTCATTTTCATGATCTAACATTACTATTATCCTAATAGGAATCAACATCACCATTACCGCCCTATACTCCCTGTATATACTAATCACCACACAGCGCGGAAAGTACACACACCATATCAAAAATATTAAACCATCATTCACACGAGAAAATTCCCTGATGGCCCTCCACCTTCTACCCCTATTACTCCTCTCACTTAACCCTAAAATTATCTTAGGGTTTATTTACTGTAAATATAGTTTAGCAAAAACATTAGATTGTGGATCTAACAACAAAAGTTTAAGCCTTTTTATTTACCGAAAAAGTATTATGCAGGAACTGCTAACTCATGCTCCCATGTATAAAACCATGGCTTTTTCAACTTTTAAAGGATGGCAGTTATCCATTGGTCTTAGGAACCAAAAAATTGGTGCAACTCCAAATAAAAGTAATCAACCTGCTCACTTCCTCACTCCTCGTAGCGCTATTCATACTAACTCTCCCTATCATGATAACTAACACTACCCTGTACACTAACAAACTCTACCCCCAATACGTAAAAACCACCATCTCATACACCTTCCTAATCAGCCTAGTCCCCACAATAATTTTCCTCCACCTGGGGCAAGATACAATAATCTCAAATTGACACTGAATTACCGTACAAACAATAAAACTCTCGCTCAGCTTTAAACTTGATTATTTCTCAATGATCTTTATTCCAGTAGCACTGTTCGTCACATGGTCGATTATAGAATTCTCAATATGATACATACACTCAGACCCCAATATTAACCGATTCTTCAAGTACCTACTCCTCTTCCTTATTACTATAATAATTCTGGTCACTGCCAACAACATGTTTCAACTTTTCATTGGCTGAGAAGGAGTAGGGATTATGTCATTTCTACTTATTGGGTGATGATATGGACGAACGGATGCCAACACAGCTGCATTACAAGCCATCCTATATAACCGTATCGGAGACGTAGGGTTTATTTTATCCATGGCCTGATTTTTAACTAACCTAAACACCTGAGACTTCCAACAAATCTTCATGACCAACCACGAAAACCTAAACATCCCCCTTATAGGCCTATTACTGGCGGCCACCGGAAAGTCCGCACAATTTGGTCTCCACCCATGACTGCCCTCAGCCATAGAGGGCCCGACTCCTGTATCAGCCCTACTACATTCGAGTACAATAGTCGTAGCAGGAGTATTCCTCCTAATCCGATTTCACCCCTTAATAGAACACAGCAAAACAATACAAACTATAACGCTATGTCTGGGGGCAATCACAACCCTATTCACAGCCATCTGTGCCCTAACACAAAACGACATCAAAAAAATCATTGCTTTCTCCACTTCAAGCCAACTCGGACTAATAATGGTAACCATCGGTATCAACCAGCCCTATCTAGCATTCCTTCACATTTGCACACATGCGTTCTTCAAAGCCATACTATTCATGTGCTCCGGATCAATTATTCACAGCTTAAATGATGAGCAAGACATTCGGAAAATAGGAGGACTATTCAAAGCACTACCATTTACCACCACCTCCCTAACCGTCGGGAGCCTGGCACTAACAGGAATACCCTTCCTAACAGGATTCTATTCCAAAGACTTGATCATCGAAACCGCCAACACGTCGTACACCAACGCCTGAGCCCTTATAATAACTCTCGTTGCCACCTCCATAACAGCCGCCTACAGCACCCGAATCATATTCTTCACACTCCTAGGCCAGCCCCGCTTCAACCCCACTATTACAATCAACGAGAACAATCCACTCCTAATAAACTCCATTAAACGCCTTCTATTGGGGAGTATCTTTGCAGGATTTCTAATCTCCTACAACATCACACCCACTACCACCCCACAGATAACTATGCCTCATTATCTCAAAATAATAGCTCTTGCCGTGACCATCTTGGGTTTCATCCTGGCACTAGAACTTAACCTCACAATGCAGAACTTGAAATTCAAACACCCGTCAAACATATTCAATTTCTCAAATATATTGGGCTACTTCCCCACCATCACTCACCGCCTAACGCCCAAAGCAAGTCTACTAATAAGCCAAAAATCAGCATCAGCACTACTAGATATAATTTGACTAGAAAAAATCCTACCAAAATCCATCTCCCATTTCCAAATAAAATCTTCAACCGCCGTTTCTAACCAAAAAGGCCTGATCAAACTATACTTTTTATCATTCGTGCTAACCCTGGCCCTAGGCCTACTTACACTTAATTTCCACGAGTAACCTCCATAATTACTAACACCCCAATAAAAAGGGACCAACCAGTAACAATAACTAACCAAGTCCCATAACTGTACAGAGCTGCAATCCCCATGGCCTCCTCACTAAAAAATCCTGAATCACCCGTATCGTAAATAACCCAATCGCCTGCCCCATTGAACTTCATCACAACTTCGACCTCGACGTCATCACCCTTTAAAACATAACAAGCAATCAACAACTCAGATAATAGACCAACAATAAAAGCACCCAAGACAGCCTTATTAGAAACTCAAACCTCAGGATACTGCTCAGTAGCCATGGCCGTGGTATATCCAAAGACAACTAACATGCCTCCTAAATAAATCAAAAACACCATTAAACCCAAAAATGACCCTCCAAAACTCAGCACAATCCCACAACCAACAGCCCCGCCAATAATTAAAACCAGCCCGCCGTAGATAGGTGAAGGTTTTGAAGAAAACCCAACAAAACTAACTACGAAAATAACACTTAAAATGAATACAATATATGTCATCATTATTCCTACATGGAATCTAACCATGACTAGTGGTATGAAAAACCACTGTTGTATTTCAACTATAAGAACATTAATGACCAACATTCGCAAAACCCACCCATTAGCCAAAATCATCAACGACTCATTCATTGACCTGCCCGCACCATCAAACATCTCAGCATGATGAAACTTCGGATCCTTGCTCGGTATTTGCCTAATTCTTCAAATCCTTACAGGTTTATTCCTAGCCGTACATTACACATCAGACACAACCACAGCCTTTTCATCGGTTACCCACATCTGCCGAGACGTCAACTACGGTTGAATTATCCGATACATACACGCAAACGGAGCCTCCCTATTCTTCATCTGTCTGTTCTTGCATGTAGGACGAGGCCTGTACTACGGATCTTATATATTCCCTGAAACATGAAATATTGGTATTATCCTACTATTCACAGTTATAGCAACAGCATTCATAGGTTACGTTTTACCGTGAGGACAAATATCCTTTTGAGGTGCAACCGTCATCACTAACTTACTATCGGCCATCCCATACATTGGCACCAATCTTGTAGAATGAATCTGAGGAGGATTTTCAGTAGACAAAGCCACCCTAACACGATTTTTCACTTTCCACTTTATTCTACCATTTATCATCTTAACACTAGCAGTGATCCACCTTCTATTCCTTCACGAAACAGGATCCAATAACCCCTCCGGAATCCCCTCTAACTCTGACAAAATCCCCTTCCACCCCTACTACACCGTCAAGGATGCCCTGGGCGCCCTACTCCTAATTTTAACATTAATGACACTAGTACTATTCTCACCCGACCTATTAGGAGACCCGGACAACTATATTCCCGCTAACCCACTCAACACGCCGCCCCATATCAAGCCTGAATGGTACTTCCTATTCGCATACGCAATTTTACGATCCATTCCCAGCAAACTAGGAGGAGTCCTAGCCCTAGTCCTCTCCATCTCAATCCTAGCCATCATCCCCCTTCTACATACCTCAAAACAACGGAGCATGATATTCCGCCCACTAAGCCAATGCCTGTTCTGACTGCTAGTAGCCGACCTACTCACCTTAACCTGAATCGGCGGCCAACCAGTAGAACACCCCTTCATCATCATTGGCCAACTAGCCTCAATTCTCTACTTTACAATCCTACTAATCCTCATACCAGCTGTCGGCATTATCGAGAACAATCTACTGAAATAAAGAGTCTTTGTAGTATATTAATTACCTTGGTCTTGTAAACCAAAAATGGAGAACCCCATCTCCCTAAGACTCAAGGAAGAAGCGACAGCCCCACCATCAGCACCCAAAGCTGACATTCTAACTAAACTATTCCCTGATTTCCTCACCGTTACTAATTCAATTCATATATTTAACAACATTTAATGTGCTTGCCCAGTATGTATGTTTTCTCTCCCCCCGGTATGTACATCGTGCATTAATGGTTTGCCCCATGCATATAAGCATGTACATATTATGATTGATTTTACATGTATCCACCTCAGCTAGATCACGAGCTTTATCACCATGCCTCGAGAAACCATCAACCCTTGCGCGGCGTGTACCTCTTCTCGCTCCGGGCCCATAACACGTGGGGGTTACTACTGTGAAACTATACCTGGCATCTGGTTCTTACTTCAGGGCCATGACAGTCCTCAATCCAATCCTACTAACCCTGCAAATGGGACATCTCGATGGACTAATGACTAATCAGCCCATGATCACACATAACTGTGGTGTCATACATTTGGTATTTTTAATTTTTGGGGGGGGAGAAATTGGTATCACTCAGCTATGGCCATGTCGGCCTCGTAGCAGTCAAATAAATTGTAGCTGGACTTAATCTTCATCATTTATCCGCATCGCACAACCATAAGGTGCTATTCAGTCAATGGTTACAGGACATACACACACACACACACACACACACACACACACGTACACAYACACACACACACACACACACACACACACACACGTACACGCACACGTACACGTACACACACACGTACACGCACACGTACACGCACACGTACACGTACACGTACACGCACACGTACACGTACACGTACACGTACACACGTACACGTACACGTACACGTACACGTACACACGTACACGTATACGTATCCAACAGATAGAGATTATCTTAGATCAAACCCCCCTTACCCCCCGTAACTCCAAGAGTATACAAATACCTGTAGTGTCCTGCCAAACCCCAAAAACAGAACTAGGCACGTGCAACGTATGTCGGAAGTTACTTATACTGGCGCTATATAACAATCTTCACTTACTTACCCATTAAGAATTCCTATTCAAAAGAAGCTATCTATAGATGTGGTTACCACCCACAACACTTTTCTTTTTTTCCTTTTTTTCCTTTTTCCATGCCG